TAATAGAAATGTTGCATATTTCTATATCTATATCTCCCGAGAACCTCCTTTTTTTTACTAGAATCCCTGTTGGATCGGATTCTAACGAATCCTTAGGGAACTCGTAAGAAACTCTTTATTATAAGATAAGGACGGGAGAACAAGAATAAAAAAGCGGATTATCATACATCTATTTTGTGTAGAAAGATGAATAGGTACACTTATTTAGTTCTACATTCCTTGCACTTATTATATACTTATAATAAATATACTTATCATAAGATATATTTCTAACAAGTACAAATATTAAATCGAGGCACCTATTCTATGACAGATTTCAATTTACCCTCTATTTTTGTGCCTTTAGTGGGCCTAGTATTTCCGGCAATTGCAATGGCTTCTTTATCTCTTCATGTTCAAAAAAACAAGATTGTTTAGATCCGATGGGATCAAATCTCATCAATTTATTTTAACACTTGGACTTGGATCATAATACAGATATCTTTTAGTGGAATAGGGTACGGTACGACATGTGACTCCCTCCGAGCACAAATAAAAAAGCTGTTATTGTTATGCATGCAGATCCATGATATATGGATAAATGCATGTATATTATATGTGGGTATAGCTGTTTTTGTTTTCAAATAGATCAGCGAATATCTGAAATAGAAAGTCAATGTATCTATATGTATGTAGATATACATAGTGGGATCATATGAAGGGGATGTTATTATTTTATATCTAACCAATTCGATGAATTACTCCTAATGGTTTACATCATAATAGTGCTAGTTGATGAGAGTTACTTCGGGATCAAAACAAAAAAAAGTAAAGTCAAATTCATTTGGCTTATTCTATTATCTCAATTGCAATAGAATGCAACTGGATCGAGTATGAACTGGCAATCCGAACGTATATGGATAGAACTTGTAACGGGGTCTCGAAAAACAAGTAATTTCTGCTGGGCCTGTATCCTTTTTTTAGGTTCACTAGGATTCTTATTGGTTGGAACTTCCAGTTATCTTGGTAGAAATCTGATATCCGTATTTCCCTCTCAGGAAATCCTTTTTTTTCCCCAAGGAATCGTGATGTCTTTCTATGGGATCGCCGGTCTGTTCATTAGTTCCTATTTGTGGTGCACAATTTCGTGGAATGTAGGTAGTGGTTATGATCTTTTTGATAGAAAAGAAGGAATAGTGTGTATTTTTCGTTGGGGATTTCCTGGAATAAATCGTCGCATCTTCCTTCGATTCCTTATGAGAGATATCCAGTCAATCAGAATGGAAGTTAAAGAGGGTCTTTATCCTCGTCGTGTCCTTTATATGGAAATCAGAGGCCAGGGAGCCATTCCCTTGACTCGTACCGATGAGAATTTTACTCCACGAGAAATTGAACAAAAAGCTGCTGAATCGGCCTATTTCTTGCGCGTACCAATTGAAGTATTTTGAAATGAACTGAAGAATGAATGCTTTCTCCGCATGAGGGAAGGAACTCAGGAATCCCCTTTTTAATATAACTGAAGTTTCTTCGGAACGTTTATTCGAGCAAAACATGTTCGATTCTATTTCCCCCGTTCCGTTGGTAATACCGTTGTGTTGTGGCCCATAGAATAAAGCAGGCGGACGAATACGGAACAACCATAATAAGAAGCTATTTTTATCCACCAAAACAAAAACTCTTTTTTTTACATATGGAACTAAACTCAATTCTTTCATACTAGTAACAAATCTAATAAGTATGTATTCATCACACATATCAGAACATTTCGGAATACAGTACAGAATTCATCTTTTTAGGACCAATATTTTGAATTGATACGTTAGATACAGATGGATCGTATCTCGTAAATTATCTCTCTTTCATCAATCGATGTTTCTTTTTTTTTATCCTTTCTTTTGCTCCTTGATGACCAAACGATTGGATCTCTCATAACTATTCAATTTCTCCCTTGTTTTGCCACCCATTTCGGATTTCATCATCAATATTCTTCAGAAATATCCCCTCAATTATTCCTGGGCTGTGGGTAGCCAGTGAAACATTTCGAAATAATTGATTGATCCAGGGGGAGTTCTTTCGTCTCGAAATCCGAATAATATTCATTACTTCAAGTGGTTTTTCGGGCATTCATCGAAAGGAACAAATGAAGATACAATTGGTTCGAATTTGACCAATTGAGATATCTGGGAACTTGATTATTTCTTCATTCGAAACGGACCTTTATTCTATTTCTATATTCTTTCTAGATCCAAGGACTAAACAATTCAAAAAAAAAAAGAAGGAATAGATCCGATCTATAGGTTCCATACCTTGTTATAGAACTCATGCTTCATAGAAATATCGGATCAGATAGAGTCGGCGAATGAAGCAGTTTCATTAACAATTTACAGAACAGATTAAAAGTGCCAAAAAAGAAAGCATTGACTCCCCTCCCATATCTTGCATCTATAGTCTTTTTGCCCTGGTGGATCTCTCTCTCATTTAATAAAAGTCTGGAACCTTTAGTTACTAATTGGTGGAATACAAGGCAATCCGAAACTTTTTTGAATGATATTCAAGAGAAGAACGTTCTAGAAAGATTCATAGAATTAGAACAACTATTCCTGTTGGACGAAATGATAAAGGAGTACCCGGAGACACAGATACAAAAGCTTCGTATAGGAATCCACAAAGAAACAATACAATTGGTCAAAATGCACAATGAAGATCATATCCATATAATTTTGCATTTCTCGACAAATATAATCTGTTTTGCTATTCTAAGTGGTTATTCTATTCTGGGTAATGAAGAACTTGTCATTCTTAATTCTTGGGTTCAGGAATTCCTCTATAACTTAAGCGACACAATAAAAGCTTTTTCTATTCTTTTATTAACTGATTTATGTATCGGATTCCACTCGCCCCATGGTTGGGAACTAATGATTGGTTCGGTCTACAAAGATTTTGGATTTGCTCATAATAATCAAATTATATCTGGTCTTGTTTCCACTTTTCCAGTCATTCTAGATACAATTTTGAAATATTGGATCTTCCATTATTTAAATCGTGTATCTCCTTCACTTGTAGTGGTTTATCATTCAATGAATGAATGAAGAACTCATTTGATCTGCCGATATCAATCAAATCCGAATGTTACTTCGTACATAAACAAACCATTTTTAATCTGACTCACTCTTTATACTTCTACCCGTCTAAGGGATTCCCCCTCCAGTACAATGGCAGAATCGTGGATAGGGAACTATACTAGCTACCTACCTAATTTATTGTAGAAATTTCCGGGATCAATAATTGGACCATGCAAAATAGAAATACCTTTTCTTGGGTAAAGGAACAGATGACTCGATTCATTTACGTATCGATCATGATATATGTCATAACTCGGACATCTATTTCAAATGCATATCCCATTTTTGCGCAGCAGGGTTATGAAAATCCACGAGAAGCAACTGGGCGTATTGTATGCGCCAATTGCCATTTAGCTAATAAGCCCGTGGATATTGAGGTTCCACAAGCTGTGCTTCCTGATACTGTATTTGAAGCAGTTGTTAGAATCCCTTATGATATGCAACTGAAACAAGTTCTTGCTAATGGGAAAAAGGGGGCTTTGAATGTGGGGGCTGTTCTTATTTTACCCGAGGGATTCGAATTAGCTCCCCCCGATCGTATTTCTCCCGAGATGAAAGAAAAGATAGGCAATCTGTCTTTTCAGAGTTATCGCCCCACTAAAAGAAATATTCTTGTGGTAGGTCCTGTTCCTGGTCAGAAATATAGTGAAATCGTCTTTCCCATTCTTTCCCCGGACCCTGCTACTAAGAAAGACGTTCACTTCTTAAAGTATCCCATATATGTAGGTGGGAACAGGGGAAGAGGTCAGATTTATCCCGATGGGAACAAGAGTAACAATACAGTCTATAATGCTACAGCAGCAGGTATAGTAAGCAGAATAGTACGTAAAGAAAAAGGGGGGTATGAAATAACCATAGCTGACGCATCGGATGGACACCAAGTGGTTGATATTATACCTCCAGGACCAGAACTTCTTGTTTCAGAGGGTGAATCTATCAAGCTTGATCAACCATTAACGAGTAATCCCAATGTGGGTGGATTTGGTCAGGGAGATGCAGAAATAGTACTTCAAGATCCATTACGTGTCCAAGGTTTGTTGTTCTTCTTGGCATCTGTTATTCTGGCACAAATCTTTTTGGTTCTAAAAAAGAAACAGTTTGAGAAGGTTCAATTGTCCGAAATGAATTTCTAGATCCACGGATTCATCAAGTTGGTAAAAAGAGCCGAATTGTTGTGATCGATGCAATTATGTATGATTCAAAAAAATCATGGAAAATGTTTTGCTTGCTTTGTTTATACTGTTTTTCTGCGAGATGCCGGAAATTGCTTGTATCCCATTCCTAGCAATAGTATGTATATTGCGAAGAAGACTACTTGATCCCCCCTTCTTTTTTTCAATCAAAATGGGAGTGTTGTGACTATGTTAGGCCTCCCATTGGCAGATTGTAAATGCCATGTAATGCATCAATAGTTTTTTTGTACCTAATAGAATCGAATTCTAATAGATAATAGGCATAAGTAGGAGGAGAATACACGCGGATAAATGAAAGGAACAAATGATTCTAGGAGGGATTACTCGTCTTCCTAATCTTCCACACAAGAAAAGGGTGGAAAATTCCTTTTCTTGTGTGGAAATAATAATGATTCTTGATCCTGTTCGTCAAAGATTACTATTTATTTGATTTTCCAGTTCTATCGGAACTAGTTTGTTTCGATTCATAAGAAGTAGTGGACAAACAAAAAAAGGGGTGGGAGTAACTTACTGAGTAAATAAAACTTCTTCAATGAACTTATAAAAAAAGTAAAAAAAAGAAAATTTTAACTGTGATGAAATAATCAATAAGGATTGGGATATGCGCAAAAATCCAAGATTTCATCTTTTCGCCCGGAGCATTAAGAGTCTTTTTTTTGCTTGAAATTTTCTTTTTCTAGAGTAAGATTAGTATCGAAATGATTTG